ATAAAGTTGAAAAAGAAAGAAAAAATTCTTTCTTTTTGGTAACCCCGCCAAGAATGTAATAGGGTGTCTCCCGATTGTTTCACAGAAACAGAGACAGTAAGGCTTAGATGTGAGATAGAGGTATGTGATAGATAGTTATCGATCTTGATGGTATATTTTTCGGCCTTTTGCTTATGAAAGGCAACAAACAATAGGTCTTACTATTCCTACATATTCCATTAGTAAGATTCCCTTGAAACTTCCAAGGGGGTAACTGTGTATCTTGCTTGTGATTAATGCTTCCCAATTCTACCAGAAATCATATAGGAACTTGTTACGAGTGTATTCATTGGATTGGTTCATCAATAGCATTAGGTCAGAATCCCATTTTGACTCTGCACCATTGATTCCACTATTATTAATGATAAATAATGGAATAATTCCTTCATATTCATAGAGATAGGGGACATAATTCACATGGATATAGTAAGTCTCGCTTGGGCTGCTTTAATGGTAGTCTTTACATTTTCCCTTTCACTCGTAGTATGGGGAAGAAGTGGACTCTAGGGGTACTACTAATTGATAATTGAGTTGAGTAATCGAATTGTATCAATTGTTTAATAGATCATTCTGCGAAGCTACAAAAAAAATATACCCATTTCAAAAATTCTACCAGAATCCAGTAATATATGAATAAGAACCCTTCGATCAAACAAAGATTTCAATGATTTAATTCCCATGTTCGTATTTCCAAACTGAACACACATGATAGGAAATGGAAATTTTTTCCAACCGAATTCTTCCTAAATATTCTATTTCGATGAACCGGCCCTTACCAGAATTATGGATATTACAATGAGGAGCAACCAACCCCTATTTTTTTTTCCTTTTATATAATTTATATAATATATGCCTATACTATTCTTCCTACATTGATTGTTTCGATAGATCTCGGGATCCATATTGAAAATAATCAGAAACTTAGGAATTAGAAGAGTTGACGTTCGATTATTTCAGATTGATCGGAATCAATACAAATGGATGTAGCGAAGAAATAGAATTGGAGTGCTATTTACATGTAGACATATGTAGATACATATTATAGATTGATCCATATCAAGCACATATCTTTATACAACTTTATACAATACAATAATAGATAGTGTGGTAGAAAGGTTCATATAGTTCTTTCTACCATACTATCTCATATACTGCTGACTCCAATCCACTCATTTCATTTAAGACTTGGGATTTGAATTCCTTTCATTTCTTCAATCATTGATAAGAACTACAAGTTTCATTCAAATTAATCATTTTGACTGACTGTTTTTACGTAGATGATAAGTAAAAAAGCAGTAGGAACTAGAATGAACAGCGCAGTAGCAATAAATGCGAGAATATTGACTTCCATAATCTCATCGTTTTTTTTTTGCTTTGCAATAACTCGGGATCTAATCCCATAGAGATAATAAGTCTTTCTCCTGAAAATTCCATGGGATGGATTGCATCCTGATGATACTGAATCGGATCAATATCATGAATAACAATATCTGATCTATCAAATCGGATTCATCGTCGAGAATTGAATAGTATAACATAGGAAGATCCTTTATCCATACCGAATCCAAAATGGGATTCCTGATTCAATCAAGAATCCCATTGAATTTCTCATTTCCACTCTTTCTTTTCTATAACCTACCGTCTTCCTTATACAATCATCTGATGAGGTATTATCTAACCGGTGTTCCATTGGTCACAGACCCAAACAGTAGGAGTGAAATGGAAAAAAGGATGAGTTAAGTTCTAAGCGAAGTTTTTGTGATGATCTAATCTTCTTGGGAGACAGAGAAGTGTGATAAAAATGGGTCCCGGTATAAAAAAAAGATCGAATATTCCGATAAATTCACTATTTTATTTATTGATTTTGTTCTTTCTTCGATGGGGTAAAATAGGAAGAAAAAAATCGATTCATTCCTTCCCTCCCTAGAACAAGACAAGAGAGGCGGATCTTTGTTTGATCTTTTATTATATTAGTATCCTCTTTCCTTGGATTGAGGACTGAGACACATACATCAAAAAGAAAGTATGCAATTCAAATGAGATAGAGAAATTGTTTTCAATTCGTAATTGAGGTTACACAAAATCGGAGTTAGAAAAGGGGGTAGGTTTCATCTGAAAAGTACTCTGTCGCTGTCGGGGTAACTATATTCTATATTAAGTTAATTGTGTATCGTACAATAAACGAATACAATTTGTGTATGTGTTCCCAGAAAACATATGGGTACTCTATTTCATTCCATTGATCAGGAGCAATCGAAAAAGCCAGACCAGTACAGTCTCTCTTGGAATCCTAAATATGGTGATACCACCGATCAATTCAATCTACATATGTCTCTCTCCCATCAATCGGTACTAGTTGAAGTAATTGAAATTACCGTATTTGTTCGATGAGAAATGCGAAACGAAAAACGAAAGAAATAAGGTCCACCGCTGAGAATTCAATTCTGCCCCTTGCCCCCCCTTCACAGAAAATGGAGAGATGAATTGATGGATTCATCGGATTCTAGGTCGGGACTGACGGGACTCGAACCCGCAGCTTCCGCCTTGACAGGGCGGTGCTCTGACCGATTGAACTACAATCCCAGGGAAATGAGTTATACAGCATACATATTCTCATACATATTCTTATAATTTCTTTATATTTATAATTGCCGTGTTTTACCAGAAACACGAGTGATTGATATTCACATGGATATGAACTATAGTGAGAGTGACACGGATTACTAGTAATCCTGTGGTTATTGCCACATCGATTGATAAGATAATCAATCTTTCAATGAAAAAAAAAAAAGGACTCTTTTTTTCTTTACTCCTTCTTCTATTTAAAGATTATTAATCTAGATCGTTAGAAAGATCAGAACGCGTGGGAACAAATGAACAAAGAAATAGGGATATAGCAGAAAAAATGGACTATTTATTCCTCTATATCAGGCATTTCTGGAGGACAAATTGGTTATATCATCCCCATGGATCGGCGAATTATTGGGCCGAGCTGGATTTGAACCAGCGTAGACATATCGCCAACGAATTTACAGTCCGTCCCCATTAACCGCTCGGGCATCGACCCAGGAAGAATCAATTCTAGGCTTATTGATAATCCATGATCAACTTCCTTTCGTAATACCCTACCCCCAGGGGAAGTCGAATCCCCGCTGCCTCCTTGAAAGAGAGATGTCCTGAACCGCTAGACGATAGGGGCATACCTGCCCGATCGCCATCATATTATGCTCATAGTATGAGCAGTTTTTTGGAATTGTCAATATAATATAATGTAATGGCATGACTAGATCCGAAGAATCTTTCTTGCTTCCACAATTACATAGAATTTTTGGATTGTTCATTCATGAACCATCATATATATATGACGAAGTATAGGATCCCCTCAGCGGGGATTTGTCCGACAAAAAAAAAGTCAAACCCCCTTTCTTCAATTTTCACTCATTGATTCGCTCATCGTTAAGACGAGATATGCCTCACTAACACTAAGCCAGGAAATTCAGAAATGATAGAATTTTTTTTTGATTGATTCAAAAAGGTGATGTAGAACTCGTAAATCTGGGAAGGGATTGACAAGTAATCGAAAAGATTCTTTTTTTTTTTATAAGAATTCAGTTCAGGGTACGAGTCGAATCCTTCATCACATGATTCGATGAAATATTTTGGATCTATGTCGGATTGGTACATGTATCAATCAAGTGAATCTCGCCTCGATGGGTCAATAAAAGCAAAGCAATTAGGAGCGAAACAATTCATTGCATTGATATTTCTCAAATATAAATAATCCTTTGATTTGACCCTAGAACTTCCTAGGTAAATCAAATGGCTTGTTCTTGAATGAGCCCCCTATGCATACATGTATATATGTACATATAGTCTATACATAGATACATGCAGTAGACTCATAGTGGTTAGTGGCCTCTTCATGAATTGAAGAAAATGGCCCTTTTAACTCAGTGGTAGAGTAACGCCATGGTAAGGCGTAAGTCATCGGTTCAAATCCGATAAAGGGCTTTTTCCACGAAGCTCCCGCCTTAGTCTTCATTTTTCATCGGAGAATAGAGATATTATTGATATTTGTAATAAAAAAAAAGGTAAACGGACCGCATAATGAGTTATCATTCTAATGAGTTATAGGTATAAAGTTGAACATTTGTTCATTATGATAATAAGGAATCCCACTTATTAGGAGGACTACTATGTCACTACAGGCTATACTCCTCCTCATGTTTCATTATTTATATTTTTGGTCCCGGGACATGGATATTCGAGATAATACCCAATCTCAATTATGAATCGACAAACCCAAGTTTTACTACTTCTCCATTGTTCCAATTAAATCCATCGGAAAAATTAGAAATCAAGAAAAGAAAAAGTAAGTGGACCTGACCCATTGAATCATGACTATATCAGCTATTCTGATATTCAAATTGGATAGAGATAAAATTGTAGAAGCGGACCCTTTTTTTTATTTCCTTGGACCACGCAAGAATTTGTCGATATTTCCGATTGAATCTTCTTGTTCCTGGATGCTCCATAGGAATAAATCGCTATTCCCTTCCTCCACAGAGAAACCATTTCTTCCGAGTCACAAGAGCAATATATTTTTCAATATCTTTCTTTGATTCCAGAAAAAGATCAGTTTATATCTATATAGGATTTCGATATAGATATCAGATCATGGCTTCATGTACCAAATATTTCCATATTGATGCAGGAGAGCGAATGCGAGAAAGGGACTTTCATTTAAGTCTCCTATTATTTAATATTTAATTTAGGGACATGGACAAAAAAATAGGGAATTTTCCTTTTTTTTTCTGCCGGATAAAGGTAAAGTAAAGAGGGAAATATTCGAAGTTTATTTTTTTTTGGTTCGACCCGTGAAAAGATATACTCTGGAATTTTCGATTCATTCGAAAGAAATATAATAAAGAAGACAATAACAAACAAAAAATAATCCAAAA